TCTCGATCCTGGGATATCATTGAGAAATAGGAATCCGTGTTATCAAAGGATTTCCTGCGATTATTTCTAGTATGGAATGAGTCAATCATCCACTTTGGTATCTTTTTGAACAAAAATGGTAATATTGTTCCTCCATTGATCAAGAATTTCGGTCTTTGGGAAGTATCATGATCATCCAATAAAAATAAAAAGGGTTTCAATTTATTCAAATGAACGATTTGAACACCTATTGATTCTAACAACTGATTGCAGAGTTGATCATTCGGACCTTTCAATTCATAGATGTGGATCTCGGACCTATGAATGGGGATATTCCCGATACTCACAAAGAAAAGGGGAAGTGACTTGGACAAAAAGGGAAGTGACTTGGACAAAAAGAGAAGTGACTTGGACAAAAAGAAACGAAGTGACTTAGACAAATCTTGTTTGTCGATAGCCTCGGACCAATCAATCGAATATTGATTAATACGTAATCGATTGAACACTACTTGAAAACGGTTCTTCTGTTCAGAAACGAAATGTTCCAAATGTTCCTGGAAATTCTTGCTCCCATTGGAACATTTGTATCTATATGCATCAGGATCCCGATTCATGGATCTCTCGGTTCGAGAAATAAGAGGATCAAACCATTTCTTCTGACTCTTTTTCAAATTCGATAAATGTTGGTTGATCGTATATTTCATTATAGTTATATGATTCAGAGTATCATTTCCTATTCGATCCCTTTGAATTCCATATTCGAAGTTGCGATCGGATCTATTCATTAAAAAGAATCGATTCGATACATTTCTTATGTACCCATAGGTGCTATATTGGATTTGAATCAGATTTCGGATCAATCTATATTGATTGACTGCCTCCATTATGTTGTTGCTAGCAAATACCGCTGTTTTTAGTTTTGGATCTTCCAAATCATTCCCGCAGTAGATCCGGACCGATTTTTTTCTGATCCTTCGATAAAAAGATTCATTCTCTTCATAAAAAAGAGGAGGTAGAACCAATAAAGATTTCTTTTTCGATTCATCTCTGGAGTTGAATACCTCATTCAAGAATTTTTTTTGATCCAACCCGTAGGAATCAATAGAAAAGGCAAATCCCCTATGATACACCAGATCCGGCTCGGTTATTGATAGAGTGAATAGATCTGCCATTTCTTGAAATCTCTCTTCTGATTCAAAATCGTGGTGTAACGTGTATCCCCCTTTGTTCCGGTCATGGAATAGATGAAATAAATCAAAAAATGGATTTTTTTTCAAGAATGAAATCTTATTGGAACTGTCCATATCCGGTTCATCCTTCGGAACCATATCACATCCCGGATCTGATGAAATAGGATGAATTGAGACGGTATTTTGTAAATACGTAATTATCTTGAATATATCAACCATTTCTTTATTTTCCGATCGCCTGGAAGGGACAAAAGAAACATCTTGTTTTTTCTTCAAAAATTTCTGATCTCTAGTGGACCTCTCAGTAGGATTCGAACCCAGATGAAGTTCTGACCATCTGTCAGAGAAAAAAGAACGAATTGATCTTGTAGGATTCCCAAGAAATTCTTCGATTTCTTCCGGAAGCAGATGATTATTCATCTGCTTCTCACGTTCCGTGAATAGCCGGGACATTGAGGAAGATCCAAAAAGGCATTTCGGGAATCGATCTGATTCTATCTCTGTTCGTTCCGTTTGAAGAAAGGAAGGATCCAAAAGAATCGATCTTTCTTTTAGTTGCTGAATCTCTGTTTGATCGATCAATGTGTGATATTCCGAATCCTCATTTCTAATGGAATCGAAATGATCTATGGATTGATCAGAAGATCCTTTCAATTGGCTAGAATCCCTTACTTGAACGAAAATAGATCTTGTGGAATCATATTGAATATTTGACAATACATTCCGTACCTTGTTAAAAAACCGATCCTTGTTTACCAACCACACATTGTCTAACCAAATCAAATTCTCTCTCGATACGTTCCTCAAAAAATCCGATTCGTGCTGATTCTTCCCCCAACTAACGAAGAGATCTTGGCGGAATTGCCACATATGAAATTGAGCACAATTTTGCAAAGAAATACCCCACTTGTTTCTCGAGAAGAGATGGGAAACATGCTCAATATCATTTGATTGAATAGTTGCCTCAGCTCCTTGTTGTTTGAAGAAAACCTCCCCTTCAATTGGTCTTTTTTCACGAAAAGCAGACATGAGATAACAAATCAAGTCTTTCCCTAAGATTTCGAATAGCTGTCCCGAATTCAAGTTGATTATGTTTCGCTTCTTCCTCGGAGAAAGACGATCAAACAATTCCCAATCATGGTCCTTGCGGATCGGATCATCCGTATAGGATAAAAAAAGAAACTCCAGATATTTGCTATCTTTCTCTTTGAATGAGATCTCAATTCCAGCTACGGTTTCATTAGATATCTTACAACTAGAATCCCTCTTTTTTCCGATCCGGTTCCTCCACCACCGCGAACTCCGGTCAGATTCAGGCATGATACACTTTT